GTTCCGGCGAACGAATAATCATTGAGTCCTCCTCTTTCCGGACAACACATACAAAGAAACCCGCCAACAGTCAAATAATTAATGAATCTCTGAGAGCTCTTTCTAATTTTTTTATTTTCCTCAATCTCCCATCCTTTTTTTTTTAGTTATTCACTCGAGCAATTATGATCTAGAAGTCGATTCGTGGCAAGTGTTCGGATCTATTATGACATAGCCATTCGGCGCACAACGGACCCTTTTAATCGTCTAAAATACTTTCGAGTCTTTGTGTTGATCCAAAAATCATTTTTTTGTGCAACCCGGTGTATTTATTAACATCTCAATTAGATGTTCTTAGATGTCGTTACGTTATGTCTTCCATTACCCCCAACATAGACATATTTAGTTCTTCTTATTCTATTCAAAATCCCATAAAAACCGGCATGGATCATTCCAAAGAAATATATATATATATATATTCGACTCTATCTGAATATCGTTTATACTTCTGCCTATCAGTTATATACCATACGAAAGAGAAAAATGCTTTTTGAAAGGATATAATGAAATTCTTTGGTTGTTTTTGTCCTAAAAAAGATCCGTTTTATTTGACATTTGACTAATCAGACTAATAACTCAAAAAAGAGTGCTCTTATTCGAAACGCCTTGTGATCTTCAACCAATTTTGAGCTTCAATATAATTACCGGGAGTAAGCGCTATAGCCTGTTTCCAATACTCAGCGGCTTGATCAAACCAAGCCTCCGCAATTTCAGAATCTCCCTGTCGAATGGCTTGTTCCCCCCGGTCAGAATAGGCTGTTCAATTCCTTTCTCGAGAACCGTACTTGAGAGTTTCCTAACTCATACGGCTCACAATTCTTGTGGTATCCCGTTTTTTAAATCTACACCATCTAATAAAATGAGATTTCTCAGGGATTTCTCCCCCTTATTTTTTTTATTGGGTTAACAAAAAGAGATTAATTGTATGAGTTTCAAACTTGAATTTTGTTTCATATTAATAATGAATTTTTTCTCATTTTATCTTTTTTCCCACCCTCAATATAGGCATTTACGATATTGCTATACTAGAAGTTTCTCAAAGGTAACTATCTCGGTTTCATAGAAAAACTTTTTTTATAGAGAATTTTAGAAAAAGTCTTTTCTTCATATTACTTTCCTATATTTTCTGTCATTTTTTTTCTATTAGAAAAAAGAAATAGAAATAAAATGAAATAAAGACTTACGATCTTTGGGATCTGATGCTACACCGCTGCTCAATACCTTAGTGGATCGACTTTATTACATACGTCGATTCCTAACTTTTTTCTTGTATTATGACTTGAATTAAATAAGCAGTTATTATTGTATCCTTCCAAAGCATCACTAATTGATCTTGACGGTGCTTTCTTTATCAATTGGATCCTTTATCCATAGAATATAGAAGAAAGTATCTGGACATATCTATTTCTTCCTATTTCGACTTCTAAGAAGTTCCTTTCTTTGCTTTGCTACAGCTGATAAAAATCGTTTTGTGGACGATGCTTATGTAGAAAAACCTATTTTTTTTTTTTCGAGTATTTACTACTCTTTTCTTTTTCCTCTTTTCTTTCTATAGTGGAGATAGACGCACGTAATGACAGATCACAGCCATATTATTAAAAGCTTGTGGTAAAAAGGGGTTTCGTTCGAGTGCTCTAAAATAATATTCTAAAGCTTTCGTATGTTCTCCGTTCCTTGTGTGAATAAGGCCGATGTTATAGAGTATATAACTTCGATCATAAGGATCAATTTCTAGTCGCATAGCTTCATAATAATTCTGTAAAGCTTCTGCATAATTTCCTTCGGATTGAGCCGACATTCGTTACGGTCGTCTTCAGTTTTAAGAATCTCCGTTCCAGAACCATACGTGAGATTTTCACCTCATATGGCTCCTCGCTTAGGTGCATAATGAAAAATAATACATGGAATCAAAAAAGCGTGCAAAATTCTCGTTATGGACTGAGTGGGGCTAGTGTTTTTACAAGAAATCTCTAGCCAACCTTCCTGCCAAAGATTTTTTTAACCCGAAATGGGGTTATCTTAATCTTAAATAAAAAAATGGTAACTTCAACAATTTCTTTGTCCCCTACGCCCTTTAATTTCCAGGAATTGGTCACTTCAACAGTCTTCGATGGTTATACAGGTATCCAAAATAGGAACGAGATGGATGTTTGTTGTCCCAACCATTTTATTTTCGTTTCGCTCTTGATAAGGAAGGCGAGAATTTCTCGGCGTATTGTTGATTTCTAGGTGTAGTGCTTTTTCTCCTCTACTCCTATTGATTCTAATGTATGAGGGGTGACTCGCACCGCAATACAGATTCATAAGTTTAACCTCTGGCTCACTACTCGAATCGGTAATTCAAGCATCTGAGGCTGCATTAATCGGGGATACACGACAGAAGGAATTGTTTTTTTTTACAAACCTCACCTTCAAAAAGCGTGGATTTATTTGATTTTTTTTTTTCTATTCCGAAATCATGCAGCAGTCTTAGAAGACTGAGGCAGTAAATAAAATTGAGATCGAAAAGATATGTATGTAAACGAATGATCAAATCACACCATCTCTGTAATAGGTAAATGCCTCTTTTTCTCCTGAAGTTGTCGGAATTATTCGTAATAAGATATTGGCTACAATTGAAAAGGTTTTATCAATAAAATTTCCATTTATACTCGATTTAGTCATATATAGCAATCCACTCTAAAATTCTTTTCATTACCTTTCGTAAGAAAATGATTCCCCACAAACAAAGGAATTGGACACCACGAAATACCATAAAAACAAAATTGTTCAAATTTGAAAACTCCCAATTCTTTCTTTTTGATTTTTGACCGGAATTAAATAAAATAATACGAAATAGTTTCGATCTCATACAAATCTAGTTGACTAGTATAAGAATGAAGAGGTCCTAGTCTGATTCCGATCTCATCTCGAAATTGAAGAAAAAAAAAGAGATAGACCGATCAGTTGATTCCTTACAATTCATTCATTTGAATGATTCTTGTCAAACTATCCGAAAAGGATGGGAGCATTAGATCACATAAATGGAGATCTAAAAAATCGATATCTTTCCTCTTTTGGTTTTTTCATACTTTTTTTCGAATTGATTGCTCGGAATTTTTGAAGGATCAAGTAAAGTCAAAATAAAAATGTCTCGCTATTGATTCGGTTGATGGGGCATAATCATTACGTAGGAGAGATGGCCGAGTGGTTCAAGGCGTAGCATTGGAACTGCTATGTAGGCTTTTGTTTACCGAGGGTTCGAATCCCTCTCTTTCCGTACCCTCAACTAATTTAACAATCTTAATGAACCCAATATATCAAAGAACAACACATACTCTAATTCAAAAAGGGCGAACTCGAACCCTCGGTAATTTTGATATAGATTTGCTAGTACTATTCAATGAATAAGCACTTTAATCCTGAATCCTGCGTCCTTTTTGAGTTACTTTTTTTATGGGAAGGAAAGGGGGTAGAAGTAATAAAGTTGTCCAACCCTCTTCTTAGTTGAGTTAGGTTTAAGTTTGCCGAGAATAATATTCTACGACTAGCAATTCATTTATTTTCAAACCAATAAATTGACTCTCGATTATTTGATTGACTAATCCTTTATATTGGAATGGGTGAAGAGTCAAATGTTTTGGAACTTGCTCATGAGAGGATGAATCAAGATAACTTTGAATCATATCTTTAGATTTTTGAGCATGGCTCGCCGTAATAATATCGTGGGGTTTGCAGCGATAACTTGGTATATCTACTATACGGTCATTAACTAAAATATGTCTATGGTTAACTAATTGGCGGGCTTGGGGAATAGTCGAAGCCATACCCAATCGGAAAAGGATGTTATCCAAACGCATCTCAAGTAATTGTAGTAAAACCCGACCTGTTGACCCCTTTGCTTTTCCGGCTATACGAACATATTTTAGTAATTGTCGTTCTGTAAGACCATAATGAAAACGCAATTTTTGTTTTTCTTCTAAACGAATACGATATTGAGATTTTTTCCCAGAGCGTGATTGGTTTATAAAATCGCTTCCGATTCTAGGCCCTTTACTAGTTAGACCTGGTAAAGCCCCAAGACGACGTATTTTTTTGAAACGAGGCCCCCTATACCGCGACATGAAGACTCCTTTTTTGTTTGGACATAAACAAACTGAACTAAATAAATTGATAAATTAAATGAGGCAAAATACAATAATACACTGAATACACTAATACAATGAAGTCTTGTCCTAAAAATAATTAAGAAATGGATTGAATTGGAGTAATAGAATGACCTTTTTTTATTTATGTCTAGAAATGTATAGAAATCAGTTTCTTTCTATATTTATTTATTTTCCATATTTCTCTATTTATTTATATAAAATATGAATTGATATATATCATATCAATAGAAATAAAAAAACAAAAAAAAAAAAATAGTCCCTTTTTTTTTTTGTTTTTGTTCGGCCGAAACCGAATTCTTACTATTTTTTTGATAATTGAAATGGGGCATATGATAGGTCGGCAACCCTTGGAAAAAAGGGAAAAAGTTTTTATATTAAAAATACACTCTTAATCATGTGAAAATCAAAACACATAGACAAAAGCCGGCTATCGGATTCGAACCGATGACCATCGCATTACAAATGCGATGCTCTAACCTCTGAGCTAAGCGGGCTGAAATAGAGCAAAAATTTGGTATGCATCATAAACTAATACGATCTTTTGTTTTTTTTTTTCGATTAAGATGAATTATTAAATATTAGCTATTCATAATAGCAATAGCTATAGATTCCTATCCTTTGATAGGAATCAATATTTTCGAAAATACTAATTAGTAATTCGAAATTATTAGAATTTTAATATATAACTAAATTTTAGTGATCTAAAATGGATATCCATTTTCTGTTTCTCAACACTTAATGTAAACTTCTTTCAATAAAGTATTTGAAAATGTTAATGTATTAGAATTCGAGGAATTCTAAAGAATTCAAACTGCTAACTAAATTCCAATATTTTAAATCAAAAATTTTCAAATTACGGAAATAATTAGTGTCGTTTTAGCGATAATCAATGATTAATATTTTTGATAACTAGATAAAAAATGATTGATATTGGCCCAAATACCTTTTTTGAGTTATTTTATCATTAAGTTAAAGACAAAAACAGAATCGACCGTTCAAGTATTTCAAATTGCATAAAAAAAAATGATAATAAGAGAGGCATATATATATTATGCCATGTCTGCAATTTCTATTGAATTGCATAAACAGAAATGATAGAATCATTTCGGGTTGTATCAAATGCGGGTGTCGGCCTTGGGTATCCAATAGACATTAAACAAAATAGGCAATAAATTCAAACAAGAAGACCCACTTTTTTAGTTTATAGAGATTTGATTTACATAGAAATAGAAATCCAATCCAGCGGGTATTTAATGAAATTCGGATTGAAAAAGAAAATACACCGCTTTGATTTCAGCTTTCAGCATAGTAAACCAAAAGGGGATATGGCGAAATTGGTAGACGCTACGGACTTAATTGGATTGAGCCTTCGTATGGAAACATACGAAGTGACAACTTTCAAATTCAGAGAAACCCTGGAATTAAAGATGGGGTAATCCTGAGCCAAATCCTGTTTTACGAAAACCAACAGCAGTTCGTAAAGCGAGAATCCAAAAAGAATAGGATAGGTGCAGAGACTTGATGGGAGATGTTCTAACAAATAGAGTTTACCGCGTTGAGTTGGGAAAGGAATCCTTCTATAGAAACTAAAAAAAGGGGGGGAACCAATATACATAGATATATGTACGAACGCTATACAAACTGGATTAAGACGTAAGACGCGGCGAGTATAGATTATATGCAAAATGAACGAATTCTTGTGATGTGAATCGATTGGATCGCAGAACGAATCGAATCCTCATTGATTCATTTATAAATCAAAAAATAAATTTACTCCAGAAATTAAAAAAAAAAAACGGATTAATTGCACGAGAATAAAGATAGAGTCCCAGTTTACATGTCACTAGTGACAACAATGAAATTGAAAGTAAGAGGAAAATCCGTCGACTTTAGAAATCATGAGGGTTCAAGTCCCTCTATCCCCAAAAAAACATTTGACTCGTTAATGCTTTATCCTCTTTTTTTTTTTTCTATTTGATAGAATAATATCTTTAGTATTCGTTGTATTTGTTAGTGGGTCCAATTTTTTTTTTTCTTTCACAAAGTTATGTACCCGAGTGGATATTTTTTTGTATTAACCCAAGTTGGGTTTGGTATTATATAAGGTACACACAAAGTAAGATCGATTTCTTTTTGAATTGACATAGAACGAAGTCATATCATAAAATGAGGAGATATATTAAGTAAAATAATAGTCGGGATAGCTCAGCTGGTAGAGCAGAGGACTGAAAATCCTCGTGTCACCAGTTCAAATCTGGTTCCTGGCACCTAATTCATTAGGATGAGTATCTATTCACTAAATCCAGTCATATATACAACATAATGGATATGGATCGACATCAAAATTTTTTATGTTTATGAATCCATATTCATTAATAGTATCGATTAGCATATATACTTAGCCATCGAAGTATTTATAACTCTCGATGTTATCCTTTTGATTCCATTCGATTTCAATTTCAAAATCGCTGAAGAAAAGTTGTTCTAGATTTCTAGAAAGAGGATAAAAAGTATCCATATTCTCTCATATAGAAAATATATGAAAATTCGATTCTCTTCCCTTTTTCTTTTGTTCCTGTTCCTACGCTACTCTGTCTGATCTTCTTCAAGATCAAGAAGAACGTTACGACTTGATACATATATATCTATGCAATAGAGACAATTAGGTGGTTGAGAGACTCAACCAAGCAAAAATCTATTCGTAATAAGTTGATGTATAGGAATATACACGATGGATCTTAGATAAAGTCAAAATTAAATCGGATATTTTTTTTTGTTCGTTTTGTTCTTAGTCTATTTCCTCATTCTCTCTTAAACGAACTTCGACAGTAACTGTAAGATATGTGCGCGGTAGAAAGTGCATAATTCGAAATTATTTTCATTTGAATTCAGATTATTGGTTCAGTTCATCACAAATAACAAGAAACAAGTACACCACAATTTGAGAATTTATAATGAATCCATAATTGAATTATAGCACAAAAAGAAGAAAAACTAGAATAGGAAAATTTAGCACATTAAAATTACGAATGGGAACTCACTGCCTTTGCTTGATTTTAAAGAGAACATACATAGAAATACTCTTTGTCTATCGGGAGTTATCAAAATGAAGATTATTTTCTTGGTATTCAATGAGCATCTTGTATTTCAAAAAAATTCGGGGCAATATAATCCTTACGTAAGGGCCATCCTATCCAACTTTCGGGCATTAAGATACGTTTCAGTCGTGGATGAGTATCATAATGGATTCCTAACATATCATAAGATTCCCTTTCTTGAAAATCCGCACTTTTCCAAACCCAAAAAACAGAGG